ACAATCTTTCTAGTTACTTCGTTCTCTATTTCTATTTGAGAGGATCCTAAGGAAAAGGATTTTGTTTCCACCGAGCTAAAACAATATCTCGATGTCTCTAGTAAACCAAAGTCATCGTTGAATAGCTATTTTGCTCCAACTTCTTTCTTTAGAAAAAAAAATGGCAGATTTAGTTACGATTCGAAATTGAATTTCTATCTTCTGCCATGGATCCTTTACTCATACTTATTCAATTGGAAGTTTTGGTCCAATTGAAAAATTATGTTTCGCAATTTCATAATCCAACTTTTCAATTTATAAGTGACTCATGGATACAAATCACGAGAATTCGTATTTTTTTTCTCGAATTTCTCATTGAGAGGTAAAGGATTAAATCTTTTTAAGAAATAAAGTTTTTGGTCGGAATATGAATAAAACCGAAAGACCCTTTAACTATTAAAGGTTAATAGAACGAATCACACTTTTACCACTAAACTATACCCGCTACAATATGATTATTGTATACAAATGGATCTTTTGTCGAACAAGATCATTGAGCATGATCAAGATAGGATCATTAAAGAATCATCAAAACGAGAACGTTGCACTTTTTTGCGGGGAGATCCTAATTTAATGAGATTTGGGAAAGAGGCTTAATTGAAATTAAATAACTAAAACTCAAGTATTCCCTTTTGCTGAAGAAGATCGATACGGATAAAAAAACACTCAAATCATAACAAAAAAATGCATTGTGGAAGAATCGATAGTTTCTTTTTGAGTTCGGTAAAATATAACAAGAAAAACAATTTAAATAGTCTTTGTTCTTTTTTTTTGTTGCTTGAATATAAAATATTCAATTGAATATAATAATATAATAAAAAAAGTCTTTTTGTTTTCAAATCAGATATCAGATAAATCATTATTTATCTATAATTCGTTGGAACAAAAAAAAAAAGAGCCCGGCTAGGTACTGACCGGGCCGGGCCAAGAGAATAGGAAGGGCCTTTCGAACAAAATCAACACAAATGGGTCTTGCTTATTTTTTTTTAGCTCGATTGTTCGCGCGGTCGAGCCCATCTTTTAGATAAAGGAAATTCCCGATTTGTGGATCTATATATATATAATAAAATAGAGAAAGACGAAAGATTCCTTCCATTATGTGTAATGTAGTAATTATCTTTTTCAATTGGGAGAGATGGCTGAGTGGACTAAAGCGTCGGATTGCTAATCCGTTGTACGAGTTATTCGTACCGAGGGTTCGAATCCCTCTCTTTCCGTTTCCGTTGATAAATTTATTTGGTTTTTTTTTCAAATTTTGAAAATCTTAGTGAAACGTGTAGAATAGATAAAATCCTAATAAGAAAATTTGCAAATTAACTAAAACCAAGGAAAACCCCCTGTATTTTATTCTTCACGTCCAGGATTTCGCCCTGGATCATTAGATAGAAATCCAAAGATAAAGAGAGACACAAAAAATATCACTACGGTATAAACGAAGAGTTTCAGAGTAAGCATTACACAATCTCCAAGATGGTTTTTTTGAAAAAAAAAGAGAATAGATCTTCTATTTTTCTACCACATATCCTAAAGAAATGAGGTTTTTCTAGAAATGCATTGTCATAAATTCATTTGTTTTTCATTAACCCAAATTTAGGTTTATATCCAAATTAGATATTATATTGTGGGAGACCCTATATAGGGATAGGGTTAGGGTCTTTCACTGGAAAGGGGGTCAAAAATGAGGAAATGGGGGTAAGCCTGGGTTTTGTCGACTATACACGAATTTCAGCGTGTGAATCGAGGGTTCATACTCTAAAACTTATCTGATTTTTTCAATTGTTAGAATTTTTTTTATCGAGGAAATCATATATTTTCTAGGATATTATTATTCAGGATCTCATCGAAAACTTACAGCAGCTTGCCAAACAAAAGCTAATAGAAAAAAAAACAAAGGTATGACTGGCATAACATCCACGATTGGATTCAAAAAAGCATAGGCTTCGGGCAATTTGCCGAAGAAAAAACTACTCGAATAAAAGGGAGAATTAATACAAATACAGATCAAACTAACAATATTAAGCATAACAGACATTTTGTTCTTGGAGATAATTGCATTTTGATTGTGTTTTTGATATAAGGAAAAAGAAAGTAAGTAAGGTAGACAAAAACCCTTCTTTTTCTTTGAATCCACCCAACCAAAAATCCTCCAATTCTCAAAGGAGGATAGAAGAAATCATACTTTCATACAATATCTTAATTGAATTCTATGTAATGATCAATAAATTAAGTTGAATTCTATATCTATATGTATCAAAATCCTAGTACCAATCGATTCTATAGATCTATAGATATTTGGACTGGAGTTGACAAACAAGCAATACCAATATTATTGTTTCTTAGTGTCGATTAGAAATTGAAATGGGGCGTGGCCAAGTGGTAAGGCAACGGGTTTTGGTCCCGCTATTCGGAGGTTCGAATCCTTCCGTCCCAGCGCAGTCCATTTTTTATGCTCCATTATTCCCATAAAAAGAAATAGGGGAGTGGGTAGGAGTTAATCCATATTAATTTTAATATCTGTGTCTGTTCGAATTTCATTAATAAATGATAAAGTTCCATATTATATAGAAATATGTTATGGAGCTGATGTTTTTTCTTTGAATGTAATTTTATTTAGGTATTTCGTGTTTGACTCGAATGAAAAATTGGAAATCTATTTAAGGCTTGAGGCAGGGGTGATTTATCCTATCCCTTTGTATTCACTTTTTCACAAGAGTCGATATTACTCAACCCCATTTAAACCAAATACATATCAATCGTATAATATAATCATATAAATGGTACGTATCATTCTATTTCAATCACAAGAAAATTTTTGGTTCTTTGTGAAAAAGATTTGTAATACTTAAATTATTTAAACTGAAATTATAGATATTCAATAATCTAGAATATCTATAACAGTGACAATTTTTTCTCGGATCTATATATTATTTATGTATATTAAAAATGCTGTCTTGCTAAGACTTTTTCAAAAAAATCGTTCCACAGATCATATATTCATATATAGAAGAAAAGTCTAGATTACGATGTCTATGGACGGCTGAACCAGTGACTATTCATGATTCCATAATTGAATCAATTTCATACCGGTTCCAAATTAGAGGAATGTTATGGTAAAACTTCGTTTGAAACGATGTGGTAGAAAGCAACGTGCGACTTGAAGGACACGATCCGTTGTGGATTTTTACATCCACCATTTTTGATTTGTCTAGGAATAAGGGTGCTCTTGGCTCGACATTGTTTGTTCTGTTACACCCGAACCCTTCGTTTTTTGTTGGGTTGTAAATAGTGCACGCTGGAGCTCGAATAGAAAGTATTAATTCATTTCTCGGGGGCAAGGATCTAGGGTTAATGTCAATCAATTGGAGGAACAACTTCGTAAATATATCGAACATATATAGGAATCGAAAGGATCCAATTCGAGCAAGTTTCCAATTCAAAAGCAAAATTTGTTGAAATTGATTCAAATTTTTCGATTCAAAGTGTATCACGCGGGAATCTACTGTCCATAGGATTTTTTGATCGAAAGAAATCAAAAGGGGGTATGTTGCTGCCATTTTATTTTGAAAGAATTAAGAAACACCGAAGTAATGTCTAAACCCAATGATTCAAACAAAATAAGAAAAGGATCTCAGAACAAGGAAACACTCTTTTAATTGTCTCAATCGTCTCAATAACTGGATCGGACTAAAAAATCCAAATAGAATTTGAAATGGTTTAAACGAGACAAACAAAAGGGAGTAAAGACGACTCAATAAATGAAATTGACTAAAGATTTTTCCTTTGAACTATTTGAGAGTTATCCAACTTGAGTTATGAGTACGAATGGTTTATTTTTCATTTTCAGGAAGAAAAAAAGACTGAAATCATAGTCTAATTTATTTTATGGGCCCATTTGTCATTTAATTTATTAGAATTGCATATATAGACAAAACTTCGAATCAAATCATTTTTTCGCGAGCTGTACGAGGAGAAAACTTCCTATACGGTTCTAGGGGGGGTATTGTTCATCTACATCTATCCCAATGAGCCATCTATCGAATTGTTGCAATTGATGTTCGATCCCGAAGAGAAGGAAAAGATCTTAGAAGGGTGGGCTTTTATGATCCAATGAAGAATCAAACTTTTTTAAATGTTCCTCTTATTCTATATTTCCTTGAAAGGGGTGCTCAACCCACGGGAACTGTTCAGAATCTTTTAAAGAAAGCTGAAGTTTTTAAGGAACTTCCGCCTAATCAAATGAAATTCAATTAAAGAAATACCAGGGGGGTAGCGACTTGTATATAACTTTGTCTAACTTTTTTCTACTTGCCCCCCTTTTCTTTTTTTCTTCCATATTCATATTTATTTATCATAGTTTCGGTCGAATCTTATGGTCTAGATGGTCTAGAATGACCAAATTGATTGATCTTATAAATATCCAATTTTCGCATTTCCTTTATTTAATTGTGTGGTTTTCATTGGAACTCGACTAAGCAACAACAAGGAATCTACTTTGCTTATTCCACTTAGATTCATGAAATACATTAGCATTAGGGACTAAAAAATCCGATATTTTTTTTTAATTCTTCCTTTTTTATTCTTCGATTTCTATTTTTTCTATCTATGTAGATTAGATATGTAGTGTCAATCCAAGACAATTTGGAATATTATTGTATTCCATTGTTAAATTGAAATTCAAAGGATTTCAAAAAGTATTTTATTTCATGCAATTTATCTTTTCCAATGTATTCTTTTCTCAACATTTATATTGACAACAGTGTATTGAACAAATATAATTCATCGTGATAAGCGATCCGGGTCTATTTATTTTTGTCCCATAGTTTTGGTACTTTATCTTATTCAAATGATGCTTTCTTTGATACAAGAGGTTTTTTGATTGAAAGAAAGCTAGAGAACATAAGAGATGCTCTATCCATTTTCACAATGCGGTATCTTTTTTTTCTTTTATTTTATCTGACAGT